TTGGATCCGAAAAAGTATGCTTAGGCAGTTCTTTCGCTGAGCACAACAGAATGAAGAGGAATTTGTATCATTTCAAATCCCTATTCTTATCGAAGAGAAGGAACGATAAAAACCTAAATATTCCTACTCGAACAAGAAGTCCTATAGTTTACAACTCTTCTTTATATAGTAATTCGACCTATTGCTCCGCATCCCCCCATCAGTTTACTATGAAGAGAAAAATAAAAAGGATCGAACTACCTACTCATTATTCGGAGGTGAATCATAGAACACCAAAAGCTGTGGTATCTTATGGACCTAACATAGGTCACATCCCTCACGACATAAGATTGAAAGATCCAAACCTTCTTCTTCGGAGCGGAAACGGACGTGGCCAAAACATATAAAGATCGGCGTAGTCCCTCATAGGGACATATCTATCCGGATAGAGGATAGTCTAGATTGATTCATAGATAGATCTCTCTCCATATAGATAGGTATCTCCGTGGATAGAGATAAAGATAGGAATCCATCTAGATCTTGATTTACTATTTCCATTTTTTTCTTGATTCTAATTGATTGCCTTTTTTTTGACGACAAGTTTTAAATCTTAATGCAGGCAAGGAAATTTTTATTTCAATTATTACTTGCTGGGTTGGAGCGTAGACGAGCGAGCAGAGCCCAGGAAAGAGGGAAGCCCGTCATAGAGCAGTCGACTAGAAGTAGAAGACTGCGGGCCTGAGAGAAGGCGGCCTCTCTCGGGAAAGATGGCCCAATTTCTCTTCTTTCTTTTTGATTTCAGCTTTCTTGATTTTATCAGGGCCCAGAACGCTAAAGGGTGGGTGGGGGAGAAGGAAGCCGAACCTCTAATCTACCTGGGCACATAAAAAATTCTCGGCGTCGAGAGAGATTTGAGATTCCGTAAGTAACTCAGTGAGTGCTTTCTAAGAAGGGCTTGGCTTGGAAGAAGAAAATGAAATACGAACAACCGCGCTGGTCGTAATAGATCGACTTTCATGCTGGAGCAAGAACTAGCATGAAAGTTCCATTTCAGGGAAGGACGACGTACTATGATACTTTCTGTTTTGTCGAGCCCTGCTTTGGTCTCTGGTTTGATGGTTGTACGTGCTAAAAATCCGGTACATTCCGTTTTGTTTCCCATCCCAGTCTTTCGCAACACTTCAGGTTTACTTCTTTTGTTAGGTCTCGACTTCTTCGCTATGATCTTCCCAGTAGTTCATATAGGAGCTATAGCCGTTTTATTCCTATTCGTTGTTATGATGTTCCATATTCAAATAGCGGAGATTCACGAAGAAGTCTTGCGCTATTTACCAGTGAGTGGTATTATTGGACTGATCTTTTGGTGGGAAATGTTCTTCATTTTAGATAATGAAAGCATTCCATTACTACCAACCCAAAGAAATACGACCTCTCTGAGATATACGGTTTATGCCGGAAAGGTACGAAGTTGGACTAATTTGGAAACATTGGGCAATTTACTTTATACCTACTATTCCGTCTGGTTTTTGGTTCCTAGTCTTATTTTATTAGTAGCCATGATTGGGGCTATAGTACTGACTATGCATAGGACTACTAAGGTGAAAAGACAGGATGTATTCCGACGAAATGCTATTGATTTTAGGAGGACTATAATGAGGAGGACGACAGACCCACTCACGATCTACTAAAAGGAAAGTAGCTTGATTTTGGTTCAAATCCAATTCGTGAGATGGCAGTGATCTTTAGCTGGTCATGGCCATAAGATGCTCTTTTCCTCGGAGCCGTCGATGTCGATAGAAGGAGGCCGCTAAGGGCGGCATTCCTTCCAAATGTTTCGGGGGCAAGCTTTAGGTTCAATTCTATCTTTTAGTCTTTATCTTTCTTTTCTCTTCGCTTCATCAGGCGAGATAGAGGAACTTTTTATTACTACTAAAATGCTGGTTTTGCTTTCGATGGAGGAATGGAGGAGGGGTTTGAGTGGAAGCCCTTGGGATTCCTTCTCGCTACCCGCTAATCCCTTTCCTTTCGCTCAATCGTTGGCAGTTGGACAAGGAAAGGCAAGAACGAGCAGCCACACCACACATGAACCGCGATAAACGATGTCATGTTTCCATAACCATCGTTTCCGGCGTTGGTAATCAAATCCTTCTTTCAGTCTTACGGGCAAACACTCGATTAAGTACACGTGCCACACTATTGACACTTGATTATAGCGAAACCTTGTGAATGGTTTTTTCGTGCTATACACTGCGTTGAGAAAGACCAACTTCCTATGTACCGTATACCTCGGGTACCCCGAAAGGGGGAGCTCAAAAATGATCCCGGTATATATAGAAAACTCGCGGGTAGACTGATCTACTTGACTATCATCAGACCGGATTTTTCATATGCGGTTGGTGTCCTTAGTCAATTTATGTACTCTCCACGTTTCCCTCATCTCGAATTCTGCGGTATCTTAAGTCGTCTGTATTTGATATGCCTCTACAAGATATCTTATTGTTTCTGCCTATTAAGATGCGGATTGGGCTGGCTCACCACCGACAGATGGGAGGTCTACGACCGGATACTTCCAATTTTTAGGTTGAAATTTTTTGACGTGGAAGAGTAAGAAGCAAACAGTTGTCGCACGGTCGAGTGCAAAAGCGGAGTATAGAGCCTTGTGAGTTTATTTGGCTTCAAATCTTACTAAGTGAGCTTGGAGTTGAGGTCTCTCCTCCTATTTAAATTTTATTTAAAAATAAAGCAGCAACTCACATTGCCTCTAATCTGGTTTTCCATGAGCGAACAACGCACTTGGAAGTCGCCTTATGGCATTTTTCCTTGTCTTGACGAGTGTAAGCGAAACCAATAGTACTACATATTTCATATATTAGATCAGAACTTACCTTCCTCTCAATCCGAATCGGCTAGCTCGTGCAATCAATATATCATAACTCCCATGCATACAATAGCTACGAGCTGCTGTAAGCGCTGTTGCGCAAGTACTGTATCACGAGCGCACTACCGAGTCCCACGAGTACACTAACGAGAGAGGAACTACGAGCAGAAATCAGTAGTCACTCTTCGAGTTAAATAAAAAAAGAAATTTCATATAAAGATAGAAAGAGAGAGATAGTAAGTCTCTTAAGCGGCCGAGATCATTAGTGAAAGAAGGACCAACGAGGATTCAGGACTCGAAGGAGTAGGAGTAGGAGCTAATTTGGACGGAATCGAATGATTACGAGATAGACAATGAGACAAAGGAGAGCACTTAGACAATTCACTTTGAGTACAGGGAAGTCTGCTGGTAGGAATTCCTCAGGGCGTATTACGGTTTTTCACCGAGGGGGTGGATCGAAGCGATTGCAGCGAAGAATTGATCTGAAACGAAGCACTTCGTCTATGGGCATTGTAGAAAGGATAGAATATGACCCTAATCGTTCTTCTCGAATCGCTCTAGTACGATGGAAAGAGGGGGTCCGCCAGAGAAAATGCAACACGATAGAAGAGTTCGCTCCGCCGCGTAAGATTCTCGAATCTACCACGACCACCATCCGCGGTCCATTTTCGTTCTCTTCCCTGCCCGGGAAGGTGGATCAAAGAAAGGTAGCTTGCTTCTCTCCTGGACTGAAGGCGGCTTATGTAGTGGTCGGCCTTCCTACCAGAATGCCTTCTTGGTCGAAGAGCCCCTTTACTAGTAAGGGCGCAGGAAGCAAAAAAACTTGCGCGAAGGACGTTTTCTTCTCTGCACTCTCCTCTCCAAATCCAAAAGCCAAGGGAGAGACTGCATCCCTTTCCTTCGGTAGCTCTTTTGCTTTCCCAAGGATAGCGGTAGCTGGGGCAAAGCCCGCTTTCTTCGCTCCGCGAATGAGAGAGAAAGTCAGAGGAAAAAACACGTTCTCTCTTTGCGAGATCCGAAAGTGGAGAACGCATAGCATTCTCTGGGCACATAGGATCAAACGTAAAGCAGCGCTCTCTTGGCAGAGTTTTAGGCGGCAAGAGACTTTAGGGCTTGTTGGAGCTTCTGAGCATAACGAATCGAAGCCGAAGATGGATCAAGGTAGCTTGCCTGCCAAGCCGATAGGCGAAGGGACGAAGGATGGAACGTGCAAAGTCGATCGTGCACCTGTCGTGTGACCCGTTGGTCCTAAGCAATGTCTTGCGCGAAGCGACCCACCTAGAAACAGCTCTCCTTTATGTTAATGTTAGGGGGACACTAAAATGGAACTTCGATCGGATGCGGGTATCAAATCCCGCCGCTGAGATGTCCAGCGGATTCCTGGGCCTTGACGAATGGCCGGCCACCTTTTACGTTAGAAGAGCAAAAGGCCCAGGGCATAGCAGGATGAACCAATGTGAATGAGTGTAAGCTTCGTTGCCCGAACACGATTGGTGCTGACCACACTAGGTGCTACCGTGGTAGCGAGAGGCCAGGCGGTGACAATTGAGAGGTTGTCACTGAGCATTCCTAGTCACACGGGAAGAGAGGTCAAATGGCAAGGCAAGGCCATACGCCCGTTTGGCTCCTCGCGGAGTATAGCTCACATCCAAACATCTGATTGGGGAACGGGGCAACGCCCATGAAGCTCCGGCGGAAAGGGAAGGCCTGCCAGGCCGTATGCCCATGGGTGCAGGATTCTTCGAAAAAGCGCGGGCTGACTCGGAGACCTGGGACCTTGGCTTAGCAACGAATGAAGGGAAGCTCTTCGAGCTTTCTCCGCCAGCGGCTTATGTAGTGGTCGGCCTTATAAAGCTCGCTAAGCTTCGCTTCCCTCCCCCCTTCCCTTATTAAGTGGAAAATAGTAGTCGGCATTCTATAAGCGACTTGCAGAGTCTACGAAGCTTTGCTTCTTGTAGTCGGCCCGTAATGCCTCCCTTCATTTGCTTGCCTCCTTCCAGCTCAGAATGCCTAATGCCTATTATATAGTGCTAGAAGCTAACCGCCAGAAGCTCACCCACCCTTCGGGTGTCGCTTCCAGCGCAGGAGGCCAAGCATTCTGCCAGACGTCCCGGCCTGGGAGCCCCGTTCGCCTTTGGTACTTCAGTAGTACGACAAGTTGTTCTACTATTAAGATTTTAAATATTTAAAATCTTAATAATATTTATATTAAGTAGCTGTAGAACAGAATGCCGTTCACCTTTACTTTATGAGTAGTACTTAAGTAGCTAACTTTCCAAAGGTGAACAGCCCCCTGTCCTTTATAGTCGTAAAGGGCTTCCTCAGAAAAGAAAAGTAAGGAAGGAGGCATTCGAAAGGCCGACCACTATATCATAGGCATTATGGTGGTAAGACCGACGACTACACGGCTCTATACACCAAGTCATGAGCGATAGCGAAGCCAAGCCGCCGTCTATAGGCGAAGGGACGAAAGCCCGACGAAGGCCTATGCTACAGTAAAAAGTACGTTAAGGTTACGAAGTCACTTAGCCGTATACAAATACAAAGGGAAAGGCGTCAGTACGGAGTCACGTCAGCTGTGGATATAGACTAGGCTATAAGGAACGGAGTCTTAAACTATGGACCGAGACTACACTAAGGAACAAGGAAGCTTGACTGAGCAAAGAAGTCAAGGAACGAAGCTGCTTCTCTAATAGCCCCCCGTTGAATAGGAGGGCGAAAGCTTTTTGAAAAAGTAGTTTTTGGCTTGTAAATGAATTTTTTTTCTATTAAGAGAAAGGGGGCTTCAAGTTCTTAGGAAGAGCCGTACGAGGCAGCTCACGTACGGTTCGGGAGCCGAGCCCCAGCACAGGGGCTGAGGTCAACACTTATATAATAGCCAGTCATCAATTGGAAGCGGGCAAGATGGTGATAAATTGCGATTGGTCTAAACCTTCGACTAGCCACTTATTGCGACCTCCCCATACATACTAAGACCTTGTTCACACAGCGAAGAAAGGCCGAGTGGAAGGAAGGGGGCAGTCAGCTGGCTGCTTCTTGGCCGCGCCCCCCTGCTTATAGATACGAGATACTTGATCTAAATTTTCAAATAGGAAATTGCATACCATTAGCCGATATACGTATAGGAACATGGGTACATGATATTGAATGTCATCCAGGTCAAGGCGCAAAGCAGTCTCGAGCCTATCCTATGGGGGGGAAGCGCTTCCTTTATAGATAGATAGTAGCTGACCGAATGACCGAGACAATTGGCAGTGGGAGGCAGGTAACCGACTAAAGACAGCATTCCCAGTACGAGCAAGGAAAGCCATTAACGGCAGTTTCCCAGCTTACCTTACTACCGGTTATTTCTTAATCCTGACCTAACTCATTTTCTTTCTTCATTTTGTGCTTATTGCCCATCCCATCCAGCTATGCTAGTCCTTTCTTTCAACCGAATTCTTGGAAGGAGAGGAGATTAGTTGTAAGCCGCTTGGGAGGAGGAAATCCTATCTGAAGTTAGGGTCCTAGCTCAACAGAAAGAGAGTTCACTCGGGAAAACGCGGATCTAGTTCAGGCTATGGTGAATGAATAAGTGAAAAAGGGGGCTCTACTGCGGTGGGTGGTACCCGCCTAGTTGGATCAATGAAGCTGGTGCTAGCGTCAATATGGGCTGTGTAAAGAAAATGCCTTGGTTTTCGAAAGCCTTTTATTGTTCACTGGTGGGTGGAAGAATGAGCGAAGCCAGCAAGATCCAGTCAATGCTCGATCGCTTGAAAGAAGGAAAAAAAGTACTAGGTGTCTGTGATCTAGAATCGGTCTTTCAGAAGAGAGTTCATCCGCTCAAAGATCTTCGGGAATGGCAAGTCAACTAGTCGCAAGAAGAAGGGCGAGTTCGTTCTGACAGTCTCTCTTTAAAGAAATAAAAAACTCTCTTTAGAAAGCGATTGATGGAAATGAGAGAAAGACAGAAAGGGTAGGCAAGGCTGGGGGAAGATCGAAACTTCATCCCCCTCTTTCAACCGCAACAGGGATCTCGACTTTTGGCGCCGATCTCTTCTTGCACCAATATGTGGTGCTTATCACTAAGCAGCCTCTGTCTGTACCGGTCCAGGGTTTCTTCTTTGAGAATAAAAGGGAAAGTTTAAATAAAGAATCCCTTTCCCCCTCTGGTTTAGGGTACTACGGGTGGGTTGGATATAATGTGTTTGCCAGCAGATTATTGTACTTAATATCCCCAAGTATTCGAAGAAAAGAAAGCAGCCTGGCATAGCTAGAGTAGAGAGCCTTGCTCCGGTCAATTCAAAACTGTGTTTTTCGCTATACCTTCTGTCTATCAAAACGAGAGTTTCGGACTAAATAGTATGTTATTTCAGAAAGACAGTGAAGAGCAGGGATTTCGCCCATAGGTGGGATCTCAATTCCTCGTTTTTTACATGCCACTTACAGGGATATGAAATTTTCTAGTCTTCCAGAGGAAGGGAAACGATCGGCCGATCGATACCGTATGAAAAGAGGAACAAGAGACGAACGAAGTCCTACATCGGTGTCTGCCGGAGTATTGAGAATGTGGTATTGCTTTACGCGGTCTCAGTCTCAGTAGGAGTACCTTGCTCCGATATGAGTTGATAAGTTTCCGGGGAAGTCCCCTATAAGGCTAGTCCGGTTCCACTCTTCTCTCAATGTCAGTGCTTGGGAGGATCGGGTACAGCGAGATCACTTTTCAGCTTGTTAGTCTTAGTCTGCTATGCATGAAAGCAAGGAGGAGAGAAGCTGTCTTTCTTCCTCAGGAATCCGGTTGTGAGATATTTTTATACAAGGTCTCACATCTAGAGATGCCCTACCCATAGAGGAATGAGTAGGTAGCAGACAAGTCATTCCGCAATGAAACTTCCATGGCGTAGATTGACCTTTCACGAATCTGTCTTGAAGAGTGAATTGCATAGATAAGGTTCCTATCTCTACACGGTACTTCCACAATGAGATCAGAAAAGTAAAGAAGGAGCTTTAGAATTTACGTTAGAATTATTAAAAATAAGGTCTTACTCCCTACCGTTGAATGCGTGTGGTCAACTGTGTAATCGAGGCTGCTAAAGACTGACTTTCATGGTTAAGTAAGGGCGTTAAGCAGAAGAAGAACCAAAAAGAGGGCGGTCTCTGCTTCTCTCTAACTAACAGGAGAAGCGGAACATGTAGCTTTTCATCCTTGCTTGATCATCCTATCAGTCATGGTAACGGATTTAGTATTTTTCTTTCGGTAGCCGGTTTGACTGTTTGTGATCGAACAAAACAAAAAATAAAGATATATCGTAGTAAAGTAGAGCTAGACTGCATGACATGATTGGCTTGTGATAGAAAGGAGTGCCCTAAGGCTTTTGAAGGGATTTATTCTTTCTCGAACTCGAAAGGGGGCGATCTCAGACCTACACCCGACTAAATGGAATTTCTTCTTGATTGAAGTATTCCATCAAAGTCCGATCTCTGTCACTGTAAATGCTGGCTTCCTAAGCAATGAACGACGAATTCGTCTCTTCGTGAGACAGTTCGGGGGATGGGAGCCGAAAAAAGAAGCCTTTTCTGCCCGCACTACTACTTACGTCATTTCTTGTGGGCTGAGGCGAAAGGGCGCTTTGGGACCGATTTAAAGCAGTTTCACCCCTTCGTAAAACTAAAAATTTCTTAAGAGAAGGCGAATACCGATCAAAAGGTTTGGTATCCTTGTCCTACTCCTATTCTACGGTATTAAAAAAATCGGCATGTCTTAATGCCTTTGACCGGGGAATATCCCCCGCAGCAAAAACGAATAATTCAATAAGAGAAGAAAGGGTTTCGGCATAAGCTCACACGGCATAGGGTTCAAAGGGCTTTTCTTTCGCCCCTACTCATAAACTCAGAGGTCGGATTTCCACTTCTTTCGGACACTTTCTTTATATTAGTTTCGTCTAACTATCGCAGGTTCGGATGATTGATTCGCCCGAACCCCCTTTGCTGGCTTTACTTTAAAGAGTTGACTAGCGCTATTGGTCAGTTTTCTTCTTTCTTTGACTGACTCCTCATGGGGTTGAAAAAAGGCTTTCCCTTCTTCAAGAACCGTAGGGGAAGGAGGTGAAGCTGGAGCTTGAAGTCCCTTGCTTGCCTTCGTACTTTCCATTTCTTGGTAAAGAGGGTTCTCTTTCACCTGCTGTAGGACTGGACTTGAGAGACTGAGGGGATATAGGAGAGATTTTCGATAAGGCCTGTTAGCACTCTCTTCAAGCAAAAGAAAGGAAGTGAAGTCGCCCAGTGAAGGAACCGAGGGAGAAGCTGTTGTCTCTTTTGTTGAAAAGACTGTTCACTCATGCTTGTCTGTTAAAAAGAAAGAAGAAGCTCTTGCCACTTTCGGTGTAACCGCAGTTGGAGGAAGGGTTAAATTTTTATAGTCTTTCTTATTCCAATAGGCTAAGGTGCGGAGCGGAAAGTAAGACTGGATCAGCAACTACTTAAGAATACAATACCATAGCTAGCACCATCGGAAACTGATGAAAGAAGAGCTTATTTCACAGCTACCGACCCTAGCCCGCGTGAAAGCTCAAAGCAGTCTAGCCAAGCAAGGAGTCCACCAATAGCATTAGCTCTGCCAATTAGTAGGACTTCTTGCACTGAAAGCTTAGTAAAGTAGAGAGGAAAGAGTATGCACAACGAAGAGAAGCCAAGACCCATATAGAGTTCTAACAAAGGAGAGCGCTTCTAAGACCGTTGGGATAAATGCCATATTTCCTTTCCTAATTCCAATCGTTTTTATAAAACACCGTGTTTTTGGCCTCAATTCCAAGCTTACTCCTATCAAAGAGACTGGCATTTTACTTCTTCCTTCCTTGTTTTGAGCCCTTACTACTTGATACTAGGAGAATCAAGACAAGTTGCTTGATTGCTTGGTCCGACAAGACAAGGTCTTCGAGGAAGAGGTTAGGTGTTAGGGCTTTCTTTCTCACTAGGGACTGCCTTGCTTTTCATAGCCCTAGCTACGCTACCGTAACCTGTCGTTAGGCTTCCCATCAGATAGTTCAGCCTGGCGGCGGAGATAGACACTTTGGATTCGGCAAGCTACTCCGCTTTCACATTAAGATTATAGAAAGATGGTTACTACATTGATAGAGGCATACAAGTATTCAGTTATCCCAATAGTAATAGCCCACGGAGCGGTAATTCAGTGATCTTTAACCAATTGCGATTCCGCGCATCTGATCTTTCCTGGTATTCAAATGGTTTATTGGCGGGCTGAGACTACACAGGGGTAGAAGCCCATGCCAGTAGCACCAGTGCTTGCCCTTGTCTTCATTCACTTTTGAGCTTATCATAGGAAAAATCCCCTTATCGTTGGAAATCCTCATATAAATCGTCGGTATAAAGATATATTCCACCAATGATTAGAGGAGACCAAAGGAAAGAGGATTGGAATGGATTGTTTAATGCCTCGACCAGATGAGGCTATGGAATGAATAGGTTTTGTCCGTTTAGTCACTCTTAGCCGGTTCCTTAAGTTTCCACCATTGAACATGTGAATCCTCTTAAGATAAAGTCTCTATCTCTGGGAGGTCTCCCGCATCGCCATATGGTTGGCCTAGACTGGGCTAGGCTAATATGAAAGGGAATATAGCTCGTTTTGTCCTCTGGAACGAAGTCTTCGCGGAAAAAAATAAATAGAGAATCCCGCCTTTCGCGCAATGAATCGTCTCTCCCAACCAAATATCCTCCATTATAGTAATAGTAGTAGGAAAATCAGACTCGTCATCTCTATGAATAAGAGTCAGAAGTATTGGAAGTTGCCTCCTTGTGTCCGTTGTCTTGCAGACCCTCACGCACTCCCGCCGCAAATACCGTAACCGTCCAGAACCTCCTGCTCTTCTCCCTTCTTTCTATAGCATTATTGAACCCCAGAGGACCCAACCTATGCCCCTTGCTAGAACACAAGCTAGTCGGAGAGCGGGCAAAAGCCCCGGCCCTGGTTTGTGAGCCTGGTTCAACCCCGCCTTTTTCTTGGCACGAGATGCCGTTACACCATACATGGTAAGCGAAAGACCAAGCAAAACCTCGATGATTAAACATTTTGGTATTTCGACATGTGATTCACTGCCGAAAGCGACTTCTTGTACGCTAGGACTTGAAGGAAGTGGTTCGGCTACCGTTTTCGTCGTCTTTGCGGATGGAAGATCAAATTTAAAATGTCTGTATCTCTTAATACTATACCATTGATGAAGATTCATTGCTTGGGAAAAGACCTGAAATCCTACCTTCCGGCATTGCGATAAAGTGTTGTGTTGACAAAGCAGAATGAAAGGCACCACATCGAGAGAGAGGGCAGGGGAAAGACCTGGACATTGAGAGGCGAACAACGAGGTTATATCGCGCTCTAAAACAGGTACTGATAACGAAGCGCAGGCTCTAGCTTTTAAGCCGAAGAAAGAAGCAATAATACCCCTGAAACAGAAAGATATTGCACTTCAATTTCGTTACTAGAAGCACTCCAAGCGCACTTCCTATCTAGGCAAACCAAACCCGAAAAAGCACCTCCCTCCCGGCTAGCCTTGCAAGAGCGGGTGTTCGAGAGAATAGAACTGAGCATCAAGGCTGCAAGACAGAAAGAAGGGCGTGTAGGAAAGCTTTTTCACCGCCCATTGGGTATTTGTCTCTATCTCGCTCTCTCAACTCATACTTATGATAGGCGAGCTCAATGCCCGCACGATATTTTTCTCTGGAGATCCTTCTAATTCCCGGTATTCAGTTGTCTTCCTTGGTTCCACCCTTCAATTCATGAAGCAGATCGCCGGGAAGGCTCTTTCTCAAGCATAAAGCGAGAGTTATCGATCCTTTCACATCGATCGACAAACAAAACTCCTGATGTAAGCCCGCCCGTTTATAGTAGGAAATCAACGCTTGAAAGATCTTTTTCTAACCTGGAAACAAGCCCAAAAAGGCACTTTTCCCTACCAAATTCAAAATTTTATCTATCTCTGCCTGCTTTTTCCATTCGCTGAGCTCTGAGCTCCTCTGGCAAATCATGATGTGCGCATACTGGCTACTCTACTTTAGTAGTGCGTTAACTAGTAGTAGTAGTCCACTACTGATTAAAGATTTGATACTGACACCTGTCTTACTAACTATAAGCCTTTGTAAATATATTTTTTTTTAAAACCTTTTGTTTATAACTTTATCAAAGACTCCGTGACTTGGGAAGTCCCGAGACCGGGATCATACAACCTGTGGATTGTCAAAAAGGTAGTTTGACTGCTTGCAGAAAGCCCTTTTCGACAATCTGCTTCATGAATGCGAGAGATTAATCAAAAAAACCGGAAGTACTATTTCAGCAGATCATAAACGAGCCTGCTTGTTTCTAGCCTTGTGATCATTCATCAATTTCAAGGCGAGTTCGAAAGCTTGACAATTTACTTTGGGGAGCCCTTCTTGGACGGACTTAGCTCTTTCTTACATAAAAGCGGAGTAGACAATATGGCTAGTAGTCTACTAGGAGCAAAGAGGAGCTCGCCAAGCGGAGGAGCCGGACTCAACTACTTAACTAGTCCGGAGAAATGTCCCTATGCTATGTTCCTGTCTTGAGGCAAGTCTGCTATCTTTGCCTCGTTGTCTGCCTTTACTTAGTCTTTCTTTCCTTGACAAGCTGCAAGGTGGATAAAGTGGGCACACTAGTTTTCACATTAAAACTTGGAATCATGCCTGGTGTTCCTTCATCCATGATGCCTAAGGTGCCCAAGTATGGCTTGTGTCCGGCTTTTCTCAAAGTAGTTCTAGTTTTCGATCTTAGGGTAGGGGTCCGTGGTACTTTCGATCCTAGAAAGTGTGCCGTGCTTTCAAGGAGTCGAGGAATCGGGTTGAAGTCAAAGCATGATCTACAATTGGACTTGTCCACATCGATTCTATGTGAATTTAAGCCAATTCTTTCTTACCCGACCCCCACAGGAATCAGGAGAAAGAAGAAAGGACTTGGACTTAAAAAAGTAAATTTCGGCTCAGTGGACTCTATATCTAGGATAAGCATTCGATTGGCCTACAAGAACAACAATCACCACAAGGCGCCTATTTCTTTGCTTTGAAATACTGTAAATCCTTGTTCTCCCTTTAAGAAAGAAGGAAAGCATGGGAGACGCTCGAGGAGAACAATGCGATGTGGTTGGGCGAGAGCATGGACACGGAGGAACTTCGATCTGCAGAAACCTATACCAGTGCAGAAGATGGAGAACGATCAGCTGCTAATGAGAACTCATCGGTCAAGTTATCTTGAAGCATTGGTTCCATCAACTAACCCAGCAGGAAAAGAAAGAGGAGAAGAATAAAGCCGCCCTTCATTAATGGAGTGAGAGATCCTATTCTATTAGGGCAATGAGGCACAGGCGCAACAGGCCAACTGCAACTCTATTTCCGGCTGATAGCAGCTCAATTGAAAAAAGGGGAGCCGCGGGTTCTTGCTTTCCTTGTAGGAAAGGTCTGGGTTTGGTATGGCATTAGAGAAGACTTGTTATGGTTATACGGCTATATAGAAAAGGCGGGTGGGGCTTCAGGCGGCCGGCCGCCTTCATATAATCAATAAAAATTCCATCGATTGTAGCTAGTGATTGCCCGGGTCGGTGTGTGATCACCAAAGGTGAAGCAACCCTTCAGATGCTCTCTCCGCCCATGCCGAATACCCCCGGCCGGTTCCGCCGGGTAAGGCCAGGAGCTGGTTTGGGGAATCACGGGGCCTTAAATCCTTTCATTTCACACCCGCACATGTGGCTGAATATATAAGGAAGTTCACCCCCCTGGACAAATCCATCCTGTATCCCTTACTTGCCAGCTTGATCGCTTGTCTTATTTACCATTTTCCTTAGCGGGTGGTTTATGTCTGGTCCTTTCGGGTCGCCTGACCTGGGCTGATGGCGCTTCGTAACGGCTTGTCTGGAGTCCAGCGGCTCTCTAAGGCTTCAAACTACTAGTCATTAAGACTTACTATAAAAGAAAAGTAAGGAAGTCCTTTTCTTGACTTGACCTGCGTGCATTATATCTACCCCCTTTTTAAAGAACTTTATTTCAATCTCAACAAAGAAATGAAAGCATAACTCTTTCCTTCTTGTCCTCTTACTCTTTTAGCCTGCCTTGTGGAGGTCTCTCGGGTGTCTACGGCAGATCCGATCAGTCTCGTGATGAAGAGAAGTTTTTTCCGATCTTCCACTAAGAAAGGTATCTCGTCACGACAACTCAATTTGTCCGGTAAACTACTCGAGGCTCCCCATGGTTTAGTAAAAAAGGGAGGGGAGATTTTCTCTTCATCCGGGTCTTCATTTCATTCATTATGAACTCAAAAGTGTAAGGCTGATTAGTGAGGTCTTAAAAACGTCATACAATGAATGATCGGCCATTCCATTTTTGCTTTCAGCAAGTAGGCGACGCGAATCTATGCTTTCTATGTTTCAATCGAATACCAATTGCTTGAATGCGTTTGAAAGCCTCGTGATTACTTGCAAAAAAAATTTTTTTTAGGTTTGTTTGTCTTGTGTCTCCGAAACAAATGGTCCATTTATTGATGGGCGAACGACGGGGATTGAACCCGCGCATGGTGGATTCACAATCCACTGCCTTGATCCACTTGGCTACATCCGCCCCTACCCCCGCACAGGTTTAAGTCTCTATCTACGATCAGATCTTTCTGAACTCCCCTATGACCGCTATCAAAGATAAGCTTTTTCCTATACTATAGAAAAAAAGTCTATTGATTGTTGTGTTTTGGAATTAGGGGAAACAAAGCTTCAACATATGAATATGCCTGGCAAAGCTTCAAACAAAGAGGTTGGGCTGTTCACTTCATTGATTTGACTTCACTTTACTTAAGATTAAAGATAGGGGCCGGGCGGGCAGTGAAAGGTTCATTTAGTAGACAGCGAGCGAGCAGCAAGCACCTACTCCTATCCTAACAAAATGAAAAGCAGCAAACGGAACTTGAAGAAGCGAGCCTCTATCAGAGAAAGCCATTGCGCGCTAGCCCCTTAGGGCGTTAAGCACCCGCGCACCCCTAAACTACAAGCTTTCTTTGAAGCCCTTTTCGATTCTACAAATCTTTCTATAATATAAGAGAAGCTCGAAGAGCTTTCTTCGCATGCTTGAGCGCATCCCCTTTCTATTAGTAAGGTTGTCAAAAGGCTTTCCTTTAGTTCCTTCTTGCCTTTACTAAGATTAGAATCTAAATAGTTGGCCCTTCTTTCTCAAAGTAAACTTTCTCCCTTCTTGCTTTAGTTTTCAATTCAATAAGGGGCCACCTTCCTTCAGTTGGCTTCACCCTATCTATTCATCTCTTTTTTCAAATGGATATTTAGGGATCTCTCTTGTTCATAGATCTTGAAACCAGATCAATATCCATTTCTCAATAGATCTATCTATCGATAGAAAGATATAGATCTCTATATGGAGATAGATCCATATCTAACTAAATATGGAAGACCCAACACTTAAAGGGCGTAACCAACGGAAGGTTCTCACCCTGTCCCCGACATTGTTCTCCGACGATGTCCCCTGGGTGAAAGGAGCCACCATTTTCTTTCTTTCTTCAATCGTTCCGATCAGGACAAGTGGGTTGCTTCCTTTCGTCCTCCTATCTACGCAATTCTCTGTCTTCGTTCGTGATCATGTTGGGCGAAAGGTAGTTGTAGAGGAGCGGCTGTAAAACGGCGATTCCCCCCTTTCCATTGAAGTAGGGAGGGCCTCCTTCCCCACCATTCCGGCCTATTATTGATAGGGATTTGACCGATGCTGAAGGTTGCTTGCTTACCAAGCCACCCACTTGAGAAGCTAGTGTCGCCAGAAAGAAGCGACGAGGAAGCGAAGCTGTCTACGAAGCAAAGCTTCTCCTCCTGTAGTCGTAATACTTGGCTCGTCGCTACTTTGATTCAAAAGGTAACCGACGGTTCCCGACTTTCTCCGCTTTCCGCAACCGTAACCATTTGTCATTCCGATTACTTCATCCATAAACCTTTTTATTATTATTATTATTATTTAAAAATAGCGATAGGCTCTAAAAAAAAGTAAAGGATAAGCTTCCATTCTAGAAGCGGTAGCTTCCCGCCTCCTTCGGTGAGAAGTTCCCTTCCCTTTTCTAAAATGCCTGATTGGTCTGCTCAGCAAACGTACAAAGTGGACCGCAGTTTTGCTGACCCTCTTCTTCCCATTCGGGTTGGGTTGACCCCAGAGGTAGAGTAGAATGGAACCACTGGAAAGTCGTCTGCAGTTCACACTTGGGCAAAGACGACTGGACTTTGGAAGCGGAACACGAACCGATTTCCGCTATTCCGGGTTCTTATTGAGCGTAGCGAAATCAAGGTTTATGATAAAGTCAGCGAAGTTTCTATGGTGTTCTACCTTTGCGTAGTCTCGGTCCACAGTGGAAGGCTCCGCACCTGAGCCTCGTTAGACTCAGTAAGGTGTAAGTGAAGAGAATAGAAGAGATGAAGTCCGTCCCTTAGCCTAGTCTATATCCACAGCTGACGCAACTCCGTACCGACGCCTCACTACTACTTAATTAATATTAATTAACGGCTAAGCGATTTCATAACCTGAGCTTTCCTTAACCAGTTGACTTTACTTCGTAACCTCAACGTACTTTTTACTGTAGCATAGGCCTTCGCCACTTCAAACGGGCGCTTCTCCCCTTTTTTTTAATTAGAAAGAGCGGGGTCTTACTTATTCAGGGGGGATGAAAGAAAAAAAAAGGGATCGGAGGGCTTTATGATCGGAGAAAGAGAAAGGGCGTGGTTGGTGTGTCACTGGGTCGGTGGGGGAACCCGTAGGAAGGGGGGGCGCCCCGCCGAATTCACATCAGAAATCGCCAACATGAACACAAACGAAATCTTTAATTTCGTATAGAAACAAAACGAACCACTTCTATTCTCGGAGCTGAGGCTGCTAAAGAAGAATGGCTTTTTGGTCCCTTTCGTCCAGTGGTTAGGACATCGTCTTTTCATGTCGAAGACACGGGTTCGATTCCCGTAAGGGATAGGTACTCATTCCCGGCCGCTTTCAGTTAGTGTTCATTGCTGAGTGATCGCTCGCTATCTGGCTGGAAAAGGTGGTCCGGAAGCTTCCTCTCTCCCAGCAAGAGCAAGCAAGACGAGATCACCACTTCTCTCAGTAATGGACTTCCTTTACTTCGTAACCTTAGCCTTAGATGTCCTTTCATAGATTCTCGAACCTCCGACAGACAGAATCTCCATGTATGTCTTCTTTCTCTCCTCCCCTCCCTAATACCTAATACATAGTTCCGTCTATGGCTATGGAGCCTAAAGCTTCAACCATGGCATGGCAGTAAGCAGTAAGTTGGCCTAGTCTCTTCTCTCGCCCAGCCTTCGCCTTCTTCAGTGGCCAAGTTGAAGCCTTCAACGGTTCTTCGGCCTACCACCTTTCTTTTTCAAGATTGAGCTTGTTCAATTGAAGCTAATGCTATGCCCTTGTTCAAGAGAAAGCAAGGATGGTCGTAGATCATAGCATAGCTACCGGCTCAAACAAAAGGGATTAGCCTCTTGATCGATCGATTGATTGGATCGAAGTACGAAGGGGTTGATTGAAGTCTGAGATCAGCCCAAGACTAAGGCCGAGCAACTAGCTGCTGCAGGATTGGACGTCTATCTATCTCACCACACTCCCCTACTCCTATAAAGGCCGGCGGAAGGAATTCTCTGCTCATCTTTCTTACGGCTCGTTACCGCAGCGCTCGTTCACCCCTTCGGCTTCTTCCATTCAAAAAAAAGGTAGTTTAGTGTTTTTTTCCTATTCTTATTGGTAAATAGCGTCTTGAAGTGAAGCCAAGGCATTATTGAAGGAAAGAGATGGCGGGTCGGTCAATTGCATTAGGTAGGAGATGCAGGACCTGTCTTAACCGCAAGTGCATTCGCTATTCGATTCCATCCTAAATCTCAACAAATTTAGATTCCAAAGTTTTTATCTCTTCTTTACTTTTAAGTGACAAGGGGGTGACAAAGGGTATACTTTCTTCTCTATGTCGCCGTCTCATCAATGAGCGTAGATTAATAGATATGGCTTTTGTGCTTGTCAATCTGTATCCCATTCTTCAGGTATAGTTTTCTTTGATCACAGATCGACAGGTGATCCGTCCTTTCTCCCCCTTTCGTCATAAGGCGTGGTCTTACTCTGATAAAAACCATTCTTGTGTTTAGGTCCCTACTAAGCAGAATTCGTAAACTATGCAAAGGCTATTTGAATACTTTTAAAAAAGTTTATAGCAATAAAAGCAAAAACTATTCTCAACGCCCTTACGAGGTAGTGATGAGTTAACTACTCGTGTTGGCATGGAAGTCAGCCCGGTAAACTGATTCCATTCTGCTACTAGGGTTCAAAACCTTCCCCTTAGCTCTATAACTTTTCTTATCAAGAGATGCTAAAGCTATTTTATTTATAGTTGGTATTTCTAAGTCGGAAGGAGGGCTTTGGGCAAAGAGCAACTCGAAAGTACTTGACTTCAGTCCCAGTACTGAAAGACGTGACTTCAGGGGAAGGAAAGACTTCGTTTACTTCCTGAAAATTGCTTATGTAAGAACTAGTAGAAAGAAAGGCATTTTTAAATAAAAATAAGGCAGCATTGATAGACCGTTGAATGAGAATAGAATGCTTGAATGGGAATCGTCTTAGCAACTGGCTGTAGACATGAGTAAAAGCCGCCGGGAGAGGAGAGATAATTTTCATGAGAGAGGGACGAGCAAGTGACAGATTGGGAAAAAATAGGTAGGCCTTCTGACTCCACTTGCCTCTACTTTTCATGTCAAGCGTACAAGTGTAGTTTAGTGGGATTTACTTCTAAAGAACGGAATTCTTTTTTTTTTCATCTCCCCTCGACGTCTTAACCTGATGAGCTCAGTTGATTGTTGAAGCAGTAGCTCTGGATCGAGAGCGGGATGCTTACCTTATTATTATGAATTATGAAAAGGAGAAAGGAAAGGGCTTTTTTATTTTATAGATTAAGAGGTGAGTAAGGGGGGTTTGCTGGCTTGCTCGTGCAATCAACGAAAAAATTCCTTCGCCTTAGTAAGCTAGCTTTGTAAGCTAAGCAAGCCTGGTTCTCCGGGCACTACGGTAGGACGTGGATCGATCATGACGAGAATGGACTTCTCCGTAATCTAATGTAATAGAAGAGGCACAGTAGTCCAGTTCCCCGGGCTTTCTCCCTTCTCGACCAGACGAAGGAGATATGAATTCCATTCAGGCGGGTAAGGGCTTGGCTTGACCGTGTGTTCTCTCCTGGTTCGGTTGGGGGCGAAAACTGGAAAGTTAATTATTCAGTGGTGGGGTGTTCATAGAAAAGAAGGCGTCGCCCAAGGAGTGGCAGATCTGGATAGAGTCTCGCTCATAGAGGAAGAGTACGCGCGCTAGCGCGCTACGGCTTACGCAGTTGATCGGATCAGATAGCCCTTCGGGGCAACCAACCAAACCCGGCACATCAAATTCCATTCCGATCAACAACTTGGAGGTATGGCTGAGTGGCTTAAGGCATTGGTTTGCTAAATCGACATACAAGAAAATTGTATCATGGGTTCGAATCCCATTTCCTCCGGAACGGAAATGAAACGGGCGGGCGAAATTACGTGAGAGAAAGAACCTCTTGGTGGAGTCCCCCTCCGGAGAGAATAGCACTACTTAGTGAGACGAAGCGGAGAGCCCGTTGCGCCTTGTTTTTATTTGACCGGCCTATCTTCTTTCTATAAGCAAGCTCCTGTAGGCCGTCCAGTCCCTTTACCTTTAGGTTTTCGGTTCTTGAGCATGTTGGGGGATTAGGCTTTTCAAGAGCTGCTCGAAAGCTTGACGAACAAGCGAAAAAAGCCTATCTATTTTCTTAGTAAAGGGCTTTTTCCCTTACGGTAAGGTAGGGCGCTATTCGATGAAGAAAACAGACTTTAGGAAAGTGGTTTAGGTAGCTCAGCTGGTTAGAGCAAAGGACTGAAAATCCTTGTGTCAGTGGTTCGAATCCACTTCTAAGCGGGCGAAGGGTCCAAAGGACACGTAGCCGGGAGCGAGCCGGATTTTTAAATTAAAGTGAAAGAGTAAGCCAAAAAATGTGAGCGCTCCTGCACTATACGGCTTTTTGGCGTCGCCCTATCTTGCTGGAGGCAGATTTTCTAAAAAAAAAAGCGGTTGA